AAACTGTTTCTTTTTAAGAACCAAAAATATTTGTGCCAAAATAACAGATGCCAAGAAGAATAAAAGGCCTTGGACACGTAATGGATCTTGAAGTACGATTTCCGCATCCCCCTGACCAAATCCACCCACATTAGGATTACTCGTTAATGGTTGATCAAGTTTGATAGATTCGCCCTCTGAAACAAGAAGTTCCGGTCCTGGGGGGATAATATCAACCACTTGACGTCCATCCGATGCATCCACTATGTTTATTTCGTATCCTCCTTTTTCTTTTCGTATAATTTTGCTTACTATACCTGATGCTGTAGCATTATAAACATTATTGTTACTCTTGCTACCGTCGGGATAAATCTGACCCCTTCCCCTGTTCCCGCCTACGTATATGGGATATTTTAAGAAGTGAACATCTTTCTGAGTAGCGGGGTCTGGGGAAAGAATAGGAAAAGTGACTTCGCTATATTTCTGACCAGGAACAGGACCTATCACAAGAATATTTTTTTTATTAGGGCGATAGTTCTGAAAAGACAGATTGCCTATCTTTTCTTTAATCTCGGGCGAAATACGATCGGGGGGGGCTAATTCAAACCCCTCAGGTAAAATAAGAACAGCCCCTACATTCAAAGCTCCCTTTTTTCCATTAGCAAGAACTTGTTTCAGTTGCATATCATAAGGAATTCGAACAACTGCTTCAAATACAGTATCAGGAAGTACCGCTTGTGGAACCTCGATATCCACGGGTTTATTAGCTAAATGGCAATTGGCACATACAATACGGCCAGTCGCTTCTCGTGGATTTTCATAACCCTGCTGTGCAAAAATGGGATATGCATTTGAAATAGGTGCCCTAGCTATTATATATATTATGAGCGATATGGAAATGTATCGAGCAATCTCTTCCTTTATCCAAGAAAAAAGGGTATTTATAGTTTGCATGGTCCAATCATTGGTATCGAAAATTTATACAATAAAATTAGGTAGGTTCCTAGTCTAGTATAGTTCCCTATCTATGATTCTGCTATTTACTAAAAAAATGTTAATGGAATATAGGAGGAATCCCTTGTATGAGTAGAAAGAATAAGTACAATTTTTAATGTTTTGCTTATGTACAAAGTAACAACCATTATAATTTGATCAGTGAATCATTTTTCAGTCATTCATTGAATGATAAATCACTACAAGTGAGGGAGATACACGATTTAAATAACGGAAGATCAAATATTTAAAAATTGTATCTAGAATGACCGGAAAAGTGGAAACAAGGCCGGATATAATTTGATCGTTATGAGCAAATCCAAAATCTTTGTAGATAGAGCCAATCATTAGTTCCCAACCGTGGGGCGAATGGAAGCCTATACATAAATCAGTTAATAAAAGAATTGAAAAAGCTTTTGGTGTGTCGCTTAAGTTATATAGGAATTCTTGAACCCAAGAGTTAAGAATAACAAGTTCTTCATTAACTAGAATAGAATAACCACTTAGAATAACGAAACAGATTATATTTGTTGAGAAGTTCAAAATCGTATGGATACAATCTGCATTGTGTATCTTGATCAATTGGATCGTTTCTTTGGAGATTCCGATACCAAGCTTTTCTAGATGTGTTTCCGGGTATTCCTTTATCATTTCGTCCAGGAGGAAGAGTTCCTCTAATTCTATGAATTTTTTTATAATACTCTTTTCTTGAATGATATTCAAGAAAATTTCGGATTGCCTAGTATCCCACCAATTAGTAACCCAAGATTCCAGACTTTTAGTAAATGAGAGAGAGATACACCAGGGCAAAAATACTATAGATGCAAGATATAGAAGGGGAATGAATGCTTTCTTTTTTGCCATTTTTTCGTCTTTGAATTTTAAATGAACTCACCTCATTCGTCGACTCCATATGATATTAACTAATATTCATATTAAGGATAGGTTCTATTACAAGTCATCGAGCCCATGAATCTATTCCCTGCTTTTTTTTTGTGTGTATGATTCAGTGGTTAGTACTTGAATTTAGAAATAATACAGAAATGGAATAAGAAAGAGTCCATTTCAAATTCGCACTTCCAATTCGAATAAAGATATTGTTTTCAACTATATCATTTCATTTGCTAAAATTCGAAGAAAGTGCCCCCTTTCGATAAATAAAGGCACAAAAGCGCCCCTTCAAGTAATGAATATTATTCGGATTTTGAAAGGAAAGACCTCTCTTTCTATCAAAATATCAAATTTTTTTGAAAAAAAAAAGCATTCACTATTTTCAGTTCATTTTTCAAAATACTTCAATCGGTACACGCAAGAAATAAGCCAATTCAGCAGCTTTTTGCTCAATTTCTCGTGGAGTCAAATTCTCATCAGTACGAGTCAAGGGAATAGCCCCATGGCCTCTGATTTCCATATAAAGGACACGACGAGCATAAATACCCTCTTTAACTTCTATTCTGATGGACTGGATGTCTTTCATAAGGAATTGAAGTAAGATGCGACGATTTTTTCCAGGAAATCCCCAACGAAAAATACACACTATTCCTTCTTTTCTATCGAATCGATCATAACCACTACCTACATTCCACGAAATTGTGCACCACAAATAGGAGCTAATAAAGAGACCCGCAATCCCGTAGAAAGACATCACGATCCCCTGTGGAAAAAAAATTATTTGTGGAGACGGAAATAAAGATATAAAATTCCTACCAAGATAACTGGAAATTCCAACAAATAAAAACCCCAATGAACCTAAAAAAAGGATAAAGGCCCAGCAGAAATTACTTGTTTTTCGAGACCCCGCTATAAGTTCTATCCATATATGTTCTGATCGCCAATTCATATTAGATCTAGTTGCATTTTATTGAAATTGAGAGAATAACCCAAATGAATTTGACTTTTTTTGTGTGTTTCCGAAGTAACTCTCATCAACTAGCACTATTCCGATGTGAACTTTTAGGAGTAATTCATCGAATTGCTTAGATCTAAAATAATAACATCCACTTCGTATGATTCCCTATAGATATCTACATATGGATACATTAACTTTACATTTCAGATATTCGCCCCGATCCCGATTTTTTTCAAATAGCTATAATTCATTTACACATATCATGTTTGCGCATGCATAATAGCTTATGCTCGGGGGAAACCACATCACATAACATATTTTATTCTAATAAAAAAATATCTGTGTTATGGTCTAAGTCTAAGTCTTGAAAAAAAATAGATGAGATTTGGCCCCATCATATCTATATCTAAAAAATCTTGTTTTTTTGAACATGAAGAAATAAAGAAGCCATCGCAATTGCCGGAAATACTAGGCCCACTAAAGGCACCAAAATCGAGGGTAAGTTATTGAGAGTTGTCATAAAATGGATACCTGGATTTAATATTTGTACCTGTTATTGTTATATTGTTAGAAAGGTATCGTATAATCATTATAATTCATATATAATTATACTAAGTATAGCTAAACTAAGTGAGTATATGTGAGTACATAATTGAGTATATGTAAGTACATAATATTAATATATATAAATAAAAATAGAAAATAGAATTATAATATATCTAAATTATAAATAAAAATTTATATATATAAATATAAAATTATAAATTTATAAATATAATAAAACAAGGAATGTTGAACTAACTAAATAGAATTTTTCACCTTTCTACATTAATACATTATATATATGTATATGTATGAGAATCTCCTTTTTTTATTATCTTGTTTTTGTCTAAAAATTTAATAAACTTGAATAAAATTAAAGAAAGAGTTTCTTACAAATTCCCGAAAAATTTGTTATAATTCGATCCGAGAATAGGTATTCTTAGTAAAACTAGGGATTCTCAAAAAATATAGAATCTTGCATCTTTCTATACTTTTAAATTTTCTATATGTGAATTATATACACATAAGAAGGGAACGTGAAATTCTCGTTTTATTCGCCTTGCCTAATTTTCATTTCGCGGAAGAAAGAATTCTCTCTTTTTTTGTTTGATAGAGGTTTCCTGATTACTAATCAGGAATATCGGTAAAAAAAAATTATTCGCATAATTCTTTTTACAATTAAATCTTATGTTACCAAATGTTATCAAAGTAAAAAAAAATCCGAAGAATTGATTTTTACTTTGATTTCTATAAACTAAATAACTACTTGTTCTACACACAAAAAAAATAATAATAATTTCTATTTTTTTTTATTAAGCATCTACTTGATTGTTGATTGAATTTTGATTCAGAGGAAAGAAAGCATGGAGCTGAAATAATTCATTCAGAACGCCTTTTAAAAGATTACGCGGTACGATTGGATCGAATAGGCCCTTATGGAATAAATATTCAGCCGCTTGGGAGCCCTCAGGTACTGTTTTATTCAATGTTTGTTCAATTACTCTTTTACCCGCAAATGCAATGTAGGCATTGGGTTCAGCAATAATGATATCCCCCAACATACCAAAACTAGCTGTTACCCCACCAGTAGTAGGAGATGTAAGGATTGATACATAAAATAACTTTTTATTTACTTGATAATCATATAAAGCGGAAGATATTTTAGCCATTTGCATCAAGCTCAAACTTCCTTCTTGCATGCGTGCTCCTCCAGAAGCACACACTAAAATAAGAGGTAAAAATTGATTGGTAGCATATTCGATCAAACGGGTGATTTTCTCGCCAACTACCGATCCCATACTACCCCCCATAAACTGAAAATCCATAATCCCAATTGCTACGGGAATACCATTTAGTCGACCTGTGCCTGTTTGAACAGCCTCAGTTAATCCTGTCTTTCTTTGATAAGAATCAATACGATCTTTGTAAGATTCCTCTTCTAAATTAAATTCAATGGGATCCAGAGAGACCATGTCTTCATCCATTGGAGCCCAAGTATCTGGATCAATCGAAAGCTCGATTCTATCTGAACTACTCATTTTCAAATGATGTCCACAGTGTTCGCAAATATTCATTTTTGATTTCAAAAATTTCTTATAATTTAATCCATAACAATTTTCGCATTGAACCCACAAAT